TTAATAGTCAAAATTTTCTTCTATATCCATTCTCAATTTAGTGGAATTCTCAAATGCATGATCCACCCTAGATCTCCCCCATATATCTAGAACATAATTTGTCAAAGGTATATAAATTCAAAATAAATACAAAACGAAAAGATGTAAATACAAGACTCCTATAATTATTATTGTTTCTATAATAGAGATATGATCGATATATCTCTATCTTATATCCATAAGGAGAAAATATGACTCAAAATTTTCTATAACGTTTATATCGATGTTATAATAATAAAAAATCGATATATTTCGATCTTATGATCCATAAGGAGAAAATATGACTCAAAATTTTCTATAACGTTTATATCGATGTTATAATAATAAAAAATCGATATATTTCGATCTTATGGATATCAAATTCATATTAGAAAAGCTGTGTTTTTTAGCAGTGTGGAGTGGGAGAGCAACTGGAATGTCCCCTTTTGTGGCTATTTTTCGGATAGTGTTTACTAATTTCTCCATAAAAGAGGTAGTGGTTTATATGACAACACTATTTTAAGTTACTTGTGTTCTGAATTTTCTTTACGTTTTGTTGTACGCTATCTTTGGAACTGCATAAGATAAGATAGAAAATTTGTAGTCAACAAGTAATTAATTTAGCAGAATCAAAGTTAAAATACGAAGAATAGGGTTTTCTTTGGTGGCAGCGGATAATTCTATTTTGACTAATATTCTTAATTAGTAATTAAGAATATTAGTCAAAAGAGTGCATTTTTTTTGAGGGAAATTAGGCAAATAAAACGAATTTCATCTTTCATGGACGTTGCTAAGATCCTTCCATTTATTTAGCAGCACCTTAGGATGGCATAGCCTTAAAGTGAAGGAAGTGAAAGGCGAGGTTCAAACGAATTTCATCCAAGTAAAGAATGATTCCTTTTGAATAAACGTTTTTTTGCACTTTTTTTTTTCGATGGATCTTTTTGATTATCGTCTCCTATCTTGCAAAAATGGAAACAAACTTAGGTAAGTACTTAAAAAAAAACATGCATAAATCATAGATAAAATGACTAGTTAGTATTAGGCACCATCTTTACTTTTTAATCCTAAAATAATTTTTATAGGCCTGCCACTTTATCTTTTCTTTTTTAATCCTGTCTGACACTTGACAATGCCTATGTGTAATGCACATATATTTTATTTTATAATAAAAGAAATAGAATCGATATATTTCTATCTTATCCTATAATCATAGGAGGAAATTATGACTCAAAAGTATGCTTTACAAAGGCATCAAGTCTCACATATTTTGACTCTTGTGGCTTGTTTATGTTTTGGCTTTATAAACTGGGTTGCAATAAAGAAAAAAATTTACCGTCTTCTTTTATTCGAAAAAGGGGATCCACGATATATGCGTGTCCGCAAATTCGGCTTATCTGAAAGAGTAGGTGATGTACTTTTTGATGAAGAAAGACTAATTTTTCTTAATCAATTAATTATAATGAGAATCTACACTCGCGAGGACCTCCTAGAAATAGAAGATTTGGAGGAGAAAGATAAAGAGGAAATTGTCAGAAAAATAGACGAATTTGTTAATAATTCGTGGGCTTTAACGGCCTTATTCTATTGTAACTTTGATAAACTGAAAGTGAAACCATGGTGGTGTAGATTGATAGTCTATATCTCTAGAAAAAGAAAAGACCCGGCTTTTTTCTTTATTTCAGAATTAAGGTTATCTACCCGAATAACTAGTTTCCTCATGGAAGAAAATATCTATACCATCGAGGATCTTCTAATCATCATAAAAGATACTCACAGTTCGAAGTGGAGGAGATTTGTACAATCAAAAGAGTTGGCATATATAGATTTAATCGAGATCTATACAACCGTACACAATTTTCTTCATTGTTAAAGACAGACAGTCTCCGGGCGAATATGAAGCGCCCGGGTACAGGTGGAATGAAAGAGAATTTCGAATCCGCTTTGTCTACGAACAAGTAAGCTATAAGTCAGATCAAGTAAGTCAGAATATTCATTACAATATTCTCGGGACCTATCGTATATAAATAAATAAATGAAAATATCGTATATAAAGAAATTCGAAATAAAGAAATATATCTCTATCTTATACTTAGGAGACGAACAAGGAAGCTATAAGTCAGAATATTCATTCCATTACAATATTAATCTATATATATACAATAAGATAGAGAATCAGATATTTCTATAGACGTAGTAGAGGGTCCCATTAGCATGCATCCAGTAGGAATTGAACCTACGAACTCTCCAATTATGAGTTGGGCGCTTAACCATTCAGCCATGGATGCTTAGTAGAGATCCTCGTACATGGTGAATAACCAAATTCCAATTGAAATGAAATCTGTATATTAATATTTCTATAGGGCGATTAGATTCGAATCCATATTATTTAAGAATCGATTATAATAAGATATATGATCGATCATATACTTGACAATTTCTATCTAAAAAGTTTAGATTCTTTTTTTTATAAAAAAAGAAATCGAATTGATTCTAATAAGATATATCATCGATCATATAGTTGACAATTTCTATCTAAAAAGTTTAGATTATTATTGTTATAAAAAAAGAAATCGAATTGATTCTAATAAGATATATCATCGATCATATAGTTGACAATTTCTATCTAAAAAGTTTAGATTATTATTGTTATAAAAAAAAAGAAATCGAATTGATTCTAATAAGATATATCATCGATCATATAATTGACAATTTCTATCTAAAAAGTTTAGATTATTATTGTTATAAAAAAAGAAATCGAATTGATTATAATAAGATATATCATCGATCATATACTTGACAATCACTATATATTCAAGTTAGAATATATTCTTTTCAATAAAAAATATTTTAAGTGGATTGGAGGGACCACTATGAGAATTTTCGTTATACAAAGGCGTATTTTACAAATACGCCCAATCTCACAGATTTTGATTCTTCTGGCTTGTTTCTGTTTTTTCCATATAAAGTGGGTTGCAATAAAGAAAAAAATTTGCCGTCTTCTTTTGTTCGAAAAAGGGAATCCGCGATATATCCCTCTTCGCAAATTCGGCTTATCTAAAAGAGTAGGTGATGTACTTATTCATAAAGAAAGGCTAATTTCTCTTAATCCATTAATAATAGTGGTAATCTACGCTCGCGAGGACCTCCTAGAAATAGAAGATTTGGACGAGAAAGAGAAAAAAGAAATTGTCAGAAAAATAGACGAATTTGTTAATAATTCTTGGGCTTTAACGGCCTTATTCTATTGTAACTTTGATAAACTGAAAGTGAAACCGTGGTGGTGTAGGTTGATAGTCTATATCTCTAGAAAAAGAAAAGACCCGGCTTTTTTCTTTATTTCAGAATTGAGGTTATCTACCCGAATAACTAGTTTCCTCATGGAAGAAAAGATCTATACTATCGAGGATCTTCTAATCATCATAAAAGATACTCACAGTTCGAAATGGAAGAGACTTCTACAATCAGAAGATTTGGAAGATTTAGAATATTTGGATTTCATCAAGATCTATGGAACCGTACACTATTTTCTTCATTGTTAAAGACAGACAATCTCCGGGCGAATATGAAGCGCCCGGGTACAGGTGGAATGAAAGAGAATTTCGAATCCGCTTTATATGCGAACAAAAAAGCTATAAGTCGGGTCAAGTAAGTCAGAATATTCATTACAATATTCTGCTGAATCCATTTCTTTTTCTAGGCCTGCCACTTTATCTTTTCTTTTTTAATGCGGTCTGATTTCTCATGTTACGGCTTAGTATTATGTCTTTCAATTATTCGTTTCATGTTAGAATACTTTAAGTATTTACACTCTTTGAAAATTTTCATGAAACCGAAAAGAACCCTTCCTATTCTATGCAAAACAAAAAATTAGTTTATTTACCTAATACTTATGGGACTAAATTCAAATTCAGTGCCATTGATAAGACCGCGCTTGGTAATTTCTTTACCATGGCTCCCTTCCCTCGTTTTTCTATTTTATTAGGTTGCAAAAAACGTATGAAATCGAGGGATACAAGAATCTCCGTGAATTTAGATAATTGGGATAATTCCGAAGGGTGGGATGCCCAGGAAGACCCTAGGTGGGATGACTGTGGGTGTCATGCCGGTGATGACAATGATCATGAAAGTAAAAATGAAAAAGAAAATGATAAAGAAAGTGATAATAATCCAGACAATAGAGAAAGGGATCTACTTAACAGACGCATAATTCGATTACTGATCGTTCTATTTATGAAGCCACCCCTTTCGGGAGAACAAAGCAACAGCAACTTATTCGACAAAGTTGAGAATCTAGTTTCTGAAGTCGAAGAAAAAATAAACTTGTTCTTGTTCTTGCAAAAAGGCGACTTACAAAAAGAAAGAATGGCCTTCAACAAGGTAAAAGCCTACCTCAAAGAAATAGAGGAAAAAATGGATTTGGAAGAATCCTTAGGCGTAGAAGAAGGATTCGACTGGTGGGAAACAGACGATTACATTTTTGAACGAGAAAAAGGCGACTTCGAAGAAGAATCCGAATGGGAATTTTTTTCCGATTAATAAGAAAAAGGAATCGACTACGAAATTTAAATTTCGTAGTCGATTGCGATTTTAATGGAACGAAAAAAAAAAAAAAAGAAAAAACTCAATAAAAAAAGAAGGCGAGTAGAAAAACTTATTAGATACCAGAGTCAATGGTATCTAATAAGTTCTACCTACTATTGGATTTGAACCAATGACTCCCGCCGTATGAAAGCAATACTCTACCTACTATTGGATTTGAACCAATGACTCCCGCCGTATGAAAGCAATACTCTAACCACTGAGTTAAGTAGGCCATTTCTCATCCCAAAGAGAACCAAACCAAACGGGACCTATCGTATATAAATAAATGAAAATAAAGAAATATATCTCTATCTTATACTTAGGAGACGAACAAGAAAGCTATAAGTCAGAATATTCATTCCATTACAATATTAATCTATATATATACAATAAGATAGAGAATCAGATATTTCTATAGACGTAGTAGAGGGTCCCATTAGCATGCATCCAGTAGGAATTGAACCTACGTACGAACTCTCCAATTATGAGTTGGGCGCTTTAACCATTCAGCCATGGATGCTTAGTAGAGATCCTCGTACATGGTGAATAACCAAATTCCAATTGAAATGAAATCTGTATATTAATATTTCTATAGATAGGGCGATTAGATTCGAATCCATATTATTTAAGAATCGATTATAATAAGATATATGATCGATCATATACTTGACAATTCCTATATAAAAAGTTTAGATTCTTTTTTTTTTCTAAAAAAAGAAATAGAATTGATTATAATAAGATATATGATCGATGATATACTTGACAATTTCTATCTAAAAAGTTTAGATTATATTGTTATAAAAAAGAAATCGAATTGATTCTAATAAGATATATCATCGATCATATAGTTGACAATTTCTATCTAAAAAGTTTAGATTATTATTGTTATAAAAAAAGAAATCGAATTGATTCTAAATAAGATATATGATCGATAATATACTTGACAATCATATATATTCAAGTTAGAATATATTCTTTATCAATAAAAAATATTTTAAGTGGATTGGAGGGACCACTATGAGAATTTTGGTTATACAAGGGCGTATTTTACAAATACGCCCAATCTCACAGATTTTTCTTTTTCTGGCTTTTTTCTGTTTTTTCCGTATATTGTGGGTTTCACTAAAGAAAACAATTTGCCGTCTTATTGTGTTCGGGAAAGAGGATCCACGATATATCCCTCTTCGCAAATTAGGCTTATCTAAAAGAGTAGCTGATGTACTTATTAAAAAAGAAGAACTAATTTCTCTTAATCTATTAATAACGGTGGTAATCTACGATCGCGAGTACCTCCTAGAAATAGAAGATTTGGACAAGAAAGAAAAAGAAGAAATTTTCAGAAAAATAGACGAATTTATTAATAATTCATGGGCTTTAACGGCCTTATTCTATTGTAACTTTGATAAACTGAACCTGAAACCGTGGTGGTATAGGTTGATAGTCTATATCTCTAGAAAAAGAAAAGACCCGGCTTTTTTCTTTATTTCAGAATTGAAGTTATCTACCCGAATAACTCGTTTTTTCATGGAAGAAAAGATCTATACTATCGAGGATCTTCTAATCATTATAAAAGATACTCACAGTTCCAAGTGGAAGAGACTTCTACAATCAGAAGATTTCGAATATTTGGCATATTTCGATTTCCTCGAGATCTATGGAACCATACACTATTTTCTTCATTGTTAAAGACAGACAGTCTCCGGGCGCTTCATATTCGCCCGGGTACAGGTGGAATGAAAGAGAATTTCGAATCCGCTTTATATGCGAACAAAAAAGCTATAAGTCGGGTCAAGTAAGTCAGAATATTCATTACAATATTCTGCCGAATCCATTTCTTTTTCTAGGCCTGCCTTATCTTTTCTTTTTTAATGCGGTCTGATTTCTCATGTTACGGCTTAGTATTATGTCTTTCAACTATTCGTTTCACGTTAGTAAGTATTTATTTATACTTTACTTTAAAAAAGAAAATTTTCGTGAACCCAAAAAGAACCCTTCCTATTCTATGCAAAACAAAAAAAAAAATTAAGTTTATTTACCTAATACTTATGGGACTAAATTCAAATTCAGTGCCATTGATAAGACCGCGCTTGGTAATTTCTTTACCATGGCTCCCTTCCCTCGTTTTTCTATTTTATTAGGTTACAAAAAACGTATGAAATCGAGGGATACAAGAATCTCCGTGAATTTAGATAATTGGGATAATTCCGAAGGGTGGGATGCCCAGGAAGACCCTAGGTGGGATGACTGTGGGTGTCATGCCGGTGATGACAATGATCATGAAAGTAAAAATGAAAAAGAAAATGATAAAGAAAGTGATAATAATCCAGACAATAGAGAAAGGGATCTACTTAACAGACGCATAATTCGATTACTGATCGTTCTATTTATGAAGCCACCCCTTTCGGGAGAACAAAGCAACAGCAACTTATTCGACAAAGTTGAGAATCTAGTTTCTGAAGTCGAAGAAAAAATAAACTTGTTCTTGTTCTTGCAAAAAGGCGACTTACAAAAAAAAGAAAGAATGGCCTTCAACAAGGTAAAAGCCTACCTCAAAGAAATAGAGGAAAAAATGGATTTGGAAGAATCCTTAGACGTAGAAGAAGGATTCGACTGGTGGGAAACAGACGATTACATTTTTGAACGAGAAAAAGGCGACTTCGAAGAAGAATCCGAATGGGAATTTTTTTCCGATTAGTAAGAAAAAGGAATCGACTCCGAAATGAAAATTTCGTAGTCGATTGCGATTTTAATGGAACGAAAAAAAAAAAAAAAAATAAAGTACAATAAAAAAAGAAGTTGGGAAATATTTCATGATTCAATGAAGAATGAACCAATAATGGTATTTTTAGAATAAAAAAAAGAAATAAAACATGGATACTAAAAATCCAATTAGTTGTGTTCCTGGCGATTCTGGTATTGAAGAAAAAAAAGAAGGAAAGCTTCTTCAACAAATTGATGCTGTTTTGGATATCGGTTTTCCGCCAGACAAGATGCCTAAGGTTTTGAACGCCTTAATTATAAAGGAGAGCTACCCCGGTGGGGTAGGTTATACTTATGTCATTTGCGAAGTCCAGCGTATCCTTGAGAATAATCGAGTTCTCGCTATAATTTTAATGTCTGACGGGAAAGGTACTTTAAGGGAAGGGATGGAAGTGTTAGATACAAAAGCTCCTCTAAGTGCTCTGAAAGGTAGAACTGAAACGTTTGAAGGTGGCCAAAGCATATACATTGGAGAGATTCGCAATCCGGGTTTCATTAACTGGGAAAAAAAACCACTGAGTAAATTTGACAAATTTATAATTATCTTCCTTTTGGCTCAATTCTTTGTCCTAGTCTGTAAAAAGGGAATACGATAATTGAAATTACCCAATTTAGCAAAAAATAGAATAATAGAAACTCTTTCTACCGGTAAGTAAACAATTAGAAATTCATGGAAAGTTACAATCCCCACCGCGGAATAGTGCACCTACACGCCTTTGTCGACGTTGTTTTTCGACCGGAAGAGCGAGAGCTAACTATCGAGACTTTGGACTATCCAGACACATACTTCGTGAAATGGTTCACGCATGTTTGTTGCCAGGGGCAACAAGATCAAGTTGGTAAGGATTAAAATATCCCTTCATTTCTATGATCATCGATCATAGAGGGCCCCTTGACTATGTCTGTATAAATGAGTTATTTAATTAATTAAATTTAATTTAGAATGGCCGTTCAATCGAAAAAAAATAAAAAAAAAAAAAAATAAAAAAATAAGGTTTTTTATGACGCAAAATATTTACCAAAATTCTGTAAGAGTAGAAAAAAACGTCGGATATGTGGTTAAAATGATTGGGCCAGCCCTAGAAATCGACTTTCCGTCGGGCAAGATGCCAAAGCTTTATAACGCTCTGGTAGTTGAAGGTATAGATAATAACGGGTTACCAATTACTGTGCGATGCCAGGTAATAGCATTCCTAAAAGACACTAATCGAGTTCTAGCTCATGCTCCTTCATATGGTCATATAAGGGTGGGAATGAAAGCAATTGACACGGAAACTTCTTTCTGTAATTGTAATGAAGAGGAGCTAGTAGAGGCTATTCACGAAGCAATGCTCCTGACCGTAGTAAAGGGTACACCCCCTTATTACGGTTTCGATAACCGTGCATTTGGCAAACCGATTCCGGGTGTTGAAGGTCGGATAATCTGGTGCGCGTTATTACTCTACTACGCGATCCAGTTCTTTAGACGCCGATAATCCGAAATTCGGTTTCGTAGGCGGTTACCCCCGATTCAATCGGGGGATCGAATTGATTATAGAAACATGAGTGTAATTAATCGATTTATTAGTCAACAAGGAAAAATATTATCTAGACGAGTGAATAGATTGATAGACTGATAGACGAGTGAATAGATTGACCTTGAAACAACAACGATTAATTACTATTGCTATAAAACAAGCTCGTATTTTATCTTCCTTAACTTAAAGACAATCAAGAATAGCCGGAATAGTTATACAATAATCAAGGGGAATTCTGGGTAAAACTTGTTCCTACCGACTGAACAAATGATTATTCATGATTCCATACCGGCTTCAAATTAGAGAAATGTTATGGTAAAACTTCGTTTGAAACGATATGGTAGAAAGCAACGTGCGACTTGAAGGACACGGTCCGTTGTGGATTTTTACACCCACCACTTTATAAAAGAATGAAGGTGCTCTTGGCTCGACATCGGTTGTTCTGTTCCACTAGAACCTCTCCTTTATTTTTTTTTTTTTTTTGGGGGGGGGTTGTAATGTAAATAGTCTATGATGAAGCTCGAGTAGAAAGTATTGATTCATTTCTCAGGGGCAAGGATCTAGGGTTAATGCCAATCAATAAATTGGAACAACTTCGTAAGTATATTTTCGATATGGAAAGGGTTCCAATCGAAAAGGAAAGTTTCTTAGAATTGACAAAACTCTTTCGATACAAAATGTATCGCGTGGAAATCAACCGTTTGTATGATTCTTTGATAAAAGATAGAAAGAAATCACAAAAAAGGGTAGGTTGCTGCCATTTTGAAAGGATTAAAAATCACCGAAGTTATGTGTAAACCCAATGATTTAAAACAAAGAAAAGATAAAGGATCCCAGAACAAGGAAACACCCTTTCAATTGTCTCAATAACTAGACCAGAAAAAAATCCAATACAAATAGATTTGTAAACGAGACAAACAAAAAGGAAAGGGGTTTAAAGACCACTCAAAAAATGAAATGCCTAAAGATTTTCCTTTGAGCTATTTGAGAGTTATTCAACTTGAGTTATGAGTACGAATGGTTTTTTTAGTTTTCAGGAACGAAGAATAAAAAAGGACTTCAATCATAATCTAATTGATTTGATCGTTTTATAGACCAATTTGCCATTTTTATTTTATACAAAAATAGAACTAGGAATCATTTTTTCTCGAGCCGTACGAGGCGAAAACTTCCTATACGTTTCTAGGGGGGGTATTATTCATCTACATCTATCCCAATGAGCCGTCTATCGAATCGTTGCAATTGATGTTCGATCTCGAAGAGAAGGAAGAGATCTTGGGAAAGTGGGTTTTTATGATCCGATAACGAATCAAACTTATTTAAATGTTCCTGCTATTCTATATTTCCTTGAAAAGGGTGCTCAACCTACAGAAACTGTTCAGGATATTTTAAAAAAGGCGGAGATTTTAAAAGAATTTCTCCCTAAATTAAACAAAATTTAATTAAGGAAATACAAAAAGTAAAGAAAGTTTCTATATTCTATACTTTTTGTATTTCCTCTTTTGTTTTGTTCTACCTTTTCGAAAGAGAAATCTAAACACTTATCTAAACACTTATGTAACCACTTATCTAAACACTTATTGTTCTATTCTATCTTTTAGAAAGATAGAAAGAGAAATCGAATCACTTATTAATCGAAACGCTTATTGTTTTGTTCTATCTTTTAAAAAGAGAAATCGAATCACTTATTTTATAATCGAAATAATATAGATGAGCAAAAAGATAAATGGAATCACTTATTTTATAACTAAATAATCTAAATAATATCAATAACTATTTTTTAAAACTAAATCATCAATCAAATAAGTATAAATAATGACAATCAAAATAAATAATAAATCTAAGTATAAGGAGTCTTTATGAGCCGAATAAATGGCTATGAGAGCTACCCGGAAAATAACGACAACAATTGGAATAAGCATTTAGAAAAATTGAAAAAAATGGTAGATCGTTTCGAAAATGTTCTAAATAATAGGAAATCCGAAATTGATCCTGTTTTCCAAGATAAACTCATAAAACCCGATTCTACGCAAAATTCCCTCAAGAATTTTCCGCATTTTCCGCATTATTTGCGGATGTTCATCTTCTACTGGATAGAACGCGAGACTTCCAAAAAGTTTCTATTCGTAGAAAAGGAGTTTGCTATATTGGACCAATACCGGGATTGGTTCAAAAAATCGCTAATTTTGATTCAAGATGAACATCCGAATCAAAATCTCGAAGAAATGCAGACCGCTGCGGGTGACCTACTAGGCTATGTCACAGTCCTTCGGCATCTGACTCATTACGACTGTATAGCGGGGCATGCACGAAATGCAAACGACCCGGATACTTCTGAAATGGAAAAACTACTTTCGATGGGAGCTGCATATATTCAGCTCTTTACGAAAGCCTTTTTCATTGTCGCCATTTGGAGACAAAAATGGGCGGGCCTAAAGCTACAGTCTATACGGGAGGACGTTTTAGATCAATTCATTACTGAGCTCTTAACCAGCTCAAACTCCCGGGCAGATACTACTTCCAGACGAATTAAAGTCGTCTGCCGCTCTTAACGAATTTATCGATATCTTATTCAGATTCGATGAACGTCTCGATGCAGATGAGTAAAATAGCTTGTGCGTTATATAATTATCAATTAGATGCCAAACTATTTTATACATCAATCCTCGCATCTCCTACTACTGGTGGGGTAACAGCTAGTTTTGTTATGTTGGGGAAGGTCGTTATTGCCGAACCCGAGGCCACCATTGCATTTGCGGGTAAAAGAGTAATTGAACAAACGTTGAATATAGAAGTCCCTGAAGGTGTCCAACAGACCGAATTTTTATTCACGCAGGGAGCATTCGATCTAATCCTCCCACGTTTTTATTTAAAAAGAATTCTCCATTTGATATATCTGTTAAACAATTACACTCTTTCCTTTGTTTGATTGATGAATTGGATTCAACCAAGTCAACAAGTAATTGGTAAAATGCCTTTTTTAAAAGAAAAAATTGTGGTCGGGAAGGTTAGACCCTATATTAATTGGAATATTAATATAAAAATTCCATAGAAAAAGAAATTCGAAATCTATTATAGATAGAAAAAGAAATAATAAAAACTTGGTCCCGGGCATCTACCATTATACCCGCAATGATCGGCCATATTATTGCTATCCATAATGGAAAAGAACATTTACCTATTTATATAACAGATGGTATGGTAGGTCACAAATTGGGAGAATTTGCACCTACTTCGAATTTCCGAAAACATACGAAAGTCGATAAGCGATCTCGTCGTTAATACAAAATATAGATACTTATAATTCATTAGTAGGAGGCGACCCTTATGCTAAGAAAAAAAAAGTTCGCGTTTTAAGCTTTCAGTAGCTACACACTATTTACCACCGCCACCGCTGTGTTAAAGGTGCAATATACAAAGTCTAACTCCATCCCGGGCAATCGAACCATTATTTGTTTAAGAAATTGTTTGAACGAATCTGAGGGCAATCCTGAAGATTCCGAAAATGAAGAAAACGATTCCGAAAATGAAGAAAATTCGAATAATGATGAGAAATTCGAAAAATGGAATGAAATTTTAGATCGTTTCGAAAACGTTCTAAATAGGGAATATGAAATTGATCAAGTTTTCCAAGAGAAACTCATGAAACCCGATTCTACGCAAAATTCCCTCAAGAATTTTCCGTATTTTTCGAATTATTTGCGAATATTCATTTTCTACTGGATAGACCATGAGACTTCCAAGAAGTGGCTATTCATAGACTGTGAATTTTCTATTTGCGAAAAATATCTAGATTGCTTTCGCAAATACATAATTCTGATTCGAGATGAACATCCGAATCAGAATCTCGAGCAAACGCAGAGCAATGCGCGTGACTTCAAGGACCGTGTGACATTAAAAATGAAGATGAATCGTCACAACTGTACCGGGCTAAATGCACGAAATGCAAACGACCCGGATACTTCTGAAGTAGAAAAACTACTTTCGATGGGAACAGCATATATTCTGCTCTTTCTCAAAGCGTTTTTCATTGTCGCGATCTGGGAAAAGAAAGTAGGCATATATCAACTGTCTAGGTCTAGGTGGAACCGCAATTTACTAATAGATGAACTTTTAACCAGCCGAACTCCTGCACAAATAATACTTCCAGACGAATTGAAATCTACCGCTCTTATTCAATTTATCGAGATGTTATTCAGGTTCGATGAACATCTCGATTTTTAGAAGTAAATCCTACTTCCAAGGTCTTTGGAAGTAGGATTTTCGAAAGTATATAAGAGGGATCTACCCAAATATATGCAGTTTTTTTCTAAGGTATACTTTTCCCTTAGAATAAGGGAATTTAAATCCGATTGATCGTTGTTCGAATTAGATAAGAACAATAATCTAATTGGATTTTTCTATTCAAAAAAAAATAATAAGAAACCTTTCTTTGTCTCTTTCATTTTTTTCTCTTCAATCAAAACAAACAAATAAGCTCTTAATTCTATAGGGTTGAATAAAAATTCGATTGACTTTTTGATATAATTGCTATGCTTAGTGTGTGACTCGTTGGTTTTTTTAGGCTTAGGATTCAAAAAAGATTCCCCATAGTATGAACTAATAACTATAGAACTAATAACCAACTCATCACTTCGCATTATCTGGATCCAAAAAACCAGTCAAGATAGGATATGTTGATCATATCATTGTAGCAACTGAAATCTGTTTTGCATAAACAAAAGAAAAACCAATTGGATTCTAAGCTGTGAAGCAAAATATAGATTTTTGTCTCTTTTTATATCTCCCGAGAATCCCGTTTTGACTAAGAATACCTGTTGGATCGGATTCTAACAAATCTTTCGGTAAGTTGTAAAAAACGTCTTCTTTATTAAATTAGAAGACAAGAACAAAAGAAGCAGAAAAGACGAACAAAAGAATAAGAAAATTTATTATTATAGATATCTTGTCTTTCATGCGGAAAGAAAAGAAAAATAAGTAGATTTTTTTAGTTCTACATTCCTTGAGTCCTTGCACTTAGTAGTCCTTAGCACTTAGTATATATACTAAGTTATATATATATACTTCAATCTATATTAATTTTAATTACAATTAATAAATTATCAAATGAAATAATTTGAATATTAATTTCATAATTAATTCGATTTTATATTATTCGATATTAATTTCAAATTATTAATTCTAATATTATAATTATTACAAGATATTTTTATAACAATATATAAATTAAGTATAATACAATATAGTAAATCGAGATATTCATTCTATGATAACTTTCAACTTTCCCTGTATTTTTGTGCCTTTAGTAGGCCTAGTATTTCCGGCAATAGCAATGGCTTCTTTATCTCTTCATATTCAAAAAAACAAGATTGTTTAAATTCGATAGGACAAAATCTCATCTTTTTTTTTTTTCAAAACTTAGACTTGTATCCTAACACTAATATCTATTTAGTGGAATATGATATACCATGTGACTGCGGCTTTTGCCGCACCCTAAATGAAAGAGTTCTTATGCTTATGCATCGAGAAAATTATATATGGGGAAATGCATTCGAGCTATTTTCAAATAGACTCAAATTGGCGGATGGAAGTCTCTGTATCCATATGTATATCGATATCTCTAGTTAGGATCATATGAAGGGGATGTTCTTTTTTTAGATATAACCAATTAATTTGATGAATTATTCCTAAAGGCTCACATCAAAATAGTGCTAGTTGATGAGAGCTATTTCGGAAACAAAAAGAGTAAAGTCAAATTCATTTGGGCTATTTTCTCAATTCCAATAAAATGCAATCAAATCAAGTATGGGTTGGCGATCAGAACATATATGGATAGAACTTATAAAGGGGGCTCGAAAAACAAGTAATTTTTGCTGGGCCTTTATCCTTTTTTTAGGTTCATTAGGATTCTTATTGGTTGGAACTACCAGTTATCTTGGTAGAAATTTGATATCTTTATTTCCGCCTCAACAAATCATTTTTTTTCCACAAGGGCTCGTAATGTCTTTCTATGGGATCGCGGGTCTATTTATTAGCGCCTATTTGTGGTGCACAATTTTGTGGAATGTAGGTAGTGGTTATGATCGATTCGATCGAAAAGAAGGAATAGTGTGTCTTTTTC